CTATGCGAAAATATTCCATTTTCATAAGATCCTCTTGACTATGACTCAAAAGGTCCAATAATGTATGTATATTGGACCTTTTGAGATAATTATAGGCCCTGGAAGGCAATTCTGATTGGTCAATAAAAATACATGTTAATGGAATTCGTTTTTTGTTTTTATTTAAATCAGTGAATTTGTCTTGAAAGGAAAAAGGGGGTAGATTCGATCTGTTTTCATTTTCCTCGAAATTCATGTCCTTTTTTTCTGCATGTAGAAAGGGAATCAATAAATCAATCAAATTACGAGAAGCTTCATAAAGTGCTTCTTTAGGAGTTAAACTTCCATTCGTCCATACTTCTAGAAAGAGTATTTCTTGTTTTTCATTCCCATTCCCGTAAGAATGAATACTATGATTCGCATTTAGAACAGGCATGGATACAGTATCTATAGGATAACTTCCATCGTGAGATTCGTTTGTAGATTTCATATGATATCCGCGATCTCTCTTGATTTGTAATTCAATACACAAATCAATTGGTTCTGTCAGGTTAGCTATATGCTGTGTCGTGTCAACTATTTCTACAGAAGGTGGTGAGATGATATCTTGAGCGGTTATGTATTTTGGACCTCTGACGCAAATGGATGCGTCCCTAACTCCATATAGATTACTTTTCAATACAATTTCTTTCAAATTTATTAAAATATCATGCACTGATTCTTCAATACCTACTATCGTAGAATATTCGTGCAGCACATTCTCAGATGTTGCACGTGTGATAAATGTTCCTTCTATTTCGCCAAGTAAAGCCCTTCGCATGGCAATACCTACGGTATCGGCTTGACCTTTCATAAGCGGGGACAGAACGAAACGACCATAATAAAGGCGCTTGCTGTCTACTCTTGATTCAACACATTTCCACTGTAGTGTTCGAGTGGATCCTGCTACTTCTTCTAGAACCATACTATTATTTTTATTTTCTTTATGATTATTGGATCGGATCATTGACTCATTTATTTTTCTTGGAATCTCTTGAATTCTTATTTCTACACACGTCTTTTTTTAGGGGGGCGACATCCATTATGTGGCATGGGTGTTACATCACGTACGAAACTTAATAGTATTCCGCTTCTACGAATGGCTCGTAATGCCGCATCTCTTCCGAGACCTGGACCCTTTATCATAACTTCTGCTCGTTGCATACCCTGATCCACTACTGTACGAATAGCGTTGAGTGCTGCTGCTTGAGCAGCATAAGGTGTTCCTTTTCTTGTGCCTCTGAATCCAGAAGTCCCCGCGGAAGCCCAAGAAACTACCCGACCTCGTACGTCTGTAACAGTTACAATAGTATTGTTGAAACTCGCTTGAACATGAATAACTCCTTTCGGTATTCGACGTTCATTCTTATGTGAACCAATACGTGCATTCTTACGTAAACCAATTTTTGCTATAGGTTTTGTCATATTTTATTATCTCATATTCATAAGAATAAAAAAAATAAGGAAGAATCAGAGATATACAGAAAGATACGCGGAATATCCATTTTATATGAAAACTGATTCTTTTTTCTTTCTTTTTACATGTACATGGGTTTTTTTCTTTTATAAAGTTCTTTATTTAGAACTTGAGAAGAATTATCCCTGTCTCTGTTTATGTCTCGGATTGGAACAAATTACTATAATTCGCCCGTGCCTACGGATCAGTCGACATTTTTCACAAATTTTACGAACAGAAGCCCTTATTTTCATATTTTGTATTCCTTACCTTCATTCTGAATCTATTTTTTTGGAAACAAAAATTAGTTTTTTTTTCGAATTATACCCCTACGAGGGGGATGTTTAAAAGAATGATCTAATCGTTCGAATCTTTTTTTCGAAGTCTATAAATTATGCGTCCCCTGGTTGAATCATAACGACTCATTTCTATTTTTACTCTATCTCCGGGTAGTATACGTATAAAACTGCGTCGGATTCTCCCTGAAATATAACCTAGAATTAGATCTTGATTATCTAATCGAACTCGAAACATACCGTTGGAAAGTGACTCAGTAATTAAACCCTCATGAATCAATTTTTGTTCTTTCATTTCAGATAACCCCCTTTAAGTATCAACTACTAGAGGAAGAGTTCTATAATTCACTTCTCCTCTCTATTTTACAAATAGATAAATAGTAAATTCGAGAGAGTATTAAGTTACCGCAGGAGAATCACCATATATAACACAAAATTTCTCCTCCAATTTTTGCTAGTCGAGCTTCTCGATCTGTCATTATACCTCGAGCAGTAGAAAGAATTAGAATCCCCATTCCGCCTAAAATCTTAGGAATTTGTTGATAGTTGGAATAAATTCGTAGACCGGGTCGGCTGATACGCTTTAAAATAATTTTATTCCCTTTCCTAGTCTTTCTATGTCGTAAGGTTAAAACCAAGAATTTTTTTTTACTTTCTTGATGTTTTCGAACGTTTTCAATAAAACCTTCTCGTAAAAGTATTTTAACAATATTTTTAGTGATATTAGTAGATGCTATTTGAACCCTTCCCTTTTTATCCATGTCAGCATTTCTTATAGAAGTTATTATATCGGCAATAATGTCCCTACCCATGACGAATTATAGTTATTGGTGCCTCCTCATTTTTGATATAATCAACATGCTTTTTTTGTTTTAGTTTAATTTTTTTCTTTTTTATTGAATTTTTTTTATTATTAAATTTATTATTAAATTTTAATTTCTTTTAATTAAAAGTATATGCATGAGACACGATCTATTAATTGGATCTATTTCAGATATTCGAATTAATAGAAAATAGAATATAAATTCTAGAATTATATATTCTATTCTATATCTATACTATGATATAAATATGATATAACTAGAAATAAAAATAGGAATGAATAAATGAATATACTATAAAATAGTATAATTTAATATATCAAAATATAAAATATAAATAGTCGAATAATAATAATTAAATAATAATTAATAAATTATAAATTAATATATTAATATAATAATTATAATTATAATAATTCTAATAATATATAATGAAGACTATAAGACTTCGGGTGCTAATGAAACTATTTTAGTAAAATTCAACTGTCTCAATTCCCGAGCAATCGCACCAAAAATTCTAGTTCCTTTTGGATTTCCTTCTTTATCAATGATAACCGCTGCATTGTCATCATATCGTATTATCATGCCATTTTCACGTTTGAGTTCTTTACACGTGCGTACAATCACAGCTCTAATTACTTCTGATCTTTCTAGAGGCATGTTGGGCACTGCTTCTTTGATTACAGCAACAATAACATCGCCAATATGAGCATATCGTTGATTACCAGTTCCTATGATTCGAATACACATCAACTCTCGAGCTCCGCTGTTATCCGCTACATTTAAAAGGGTCTGAGGTTGAATCATATCATTTTTTTTTTTTTTTTTTTTATCTCTTATTTCAATGCAAGGGACAAGGGAAAAAATAAATATTGTCTGTCCAGAGATAAAGAAATCCGCGTTTGTTTTTTCATTCTCAATACACCTTTACTTACTTTTGTTTACCTATCCTGATCCTGAAATAACAAATTGAGTTCGTATAGGCATTTTGCATGCAGCTATTTTCATAGCTGCTTTGGCTACAGTTTCTGATACTCCACTTATTTCATAAAGTATTCGGCCCGGTTTAACAACGGATACCCAATATTCGGGGGATCCCTTCCCCGAACCCATACGTGTTTCCATAGGTCTTACTGTAACAGGTTTGTCGGGAAAGATACGTACCCATACCTTTCCACCACGACGTGCATATCGTGTCATTGATCTTCGCCCTGCTTCTATTTGTCTAGCTGTGATCCAAGCAGGTTCAAGTGCCTGAAGAGCATATCTTCCGAAACAAATATGATTGCCTCGGCAAGATATTCCCTTCATTCTACCTCTATGTTGTTTACGAAATCTGGTTCTTTTTGGGTCATAGTTGATGGTTGTTTCTGAATTCCATCTCTACTGCAGAACCGGACATGAGAGTTTCTTCTCATCCAGCTCCTCGCGAATCACTAGACGTGTTTGTTTATGGATAATGCTTATTTCTTTTACTTTTCAAAAATTTTCTAAAGTATTTAACTTTACCTCATATTGAATCATCCAAAAAGTCATACAATAAATGAAATATAAATTTAAATAAAAAAAATAAATAAAAAATATAAAACAAAAGGTTACGCGGGCGAATATTGACTCTTTTCTCTTTTATTTGGAGGGTCATTTTATGACTAGTCAGAAGAAATCTATGTTATTCTTGGTTCATTCCGCCATCCTACCCAATGAATCATTAGGATTGATTCTTTTTCAATCAAATCCTATGTAGTCACAGGTTCCATCGTTCCCATAGCTTCTCCATTAATGCTTAGGCCTGAACTCTGCAATGGAGCTCCCAACAAAATCAGTTATTTGTTTCTGAGTCAATCTCCTCAGTTTTCTTAACCCGAAGCTCGATTCAATTATTCATCTATGTTTCTATTATTTATATCCTTATTCTATCTTATTATTTATTTATCTATCTTATTAGATAGATAATCTCTATATTGATTATTGATTAGATTATTATTATTTAGCAATTATTTATATTTAGATTCTTTATTATTATGATCATATATTCATTCTATTTTTTATTCTATTTTTTTATTATAATTTTTTTATTATATTATATTATTATATATTATATTATATTTATGTTATATTTATATGTATATATAGTATAATATAATATAATATAATATTTTATTTTTATTATATTAATATTAAATATTATATTATATTTGATATTATAGATATTATAATTCTAATTTATATTTTTATTATTTTATTTATATTTTTTATATTTATTGTATATTGATGTTGATGCTTTATCACACTGCCTTTTTTTATGGGGTGATTTTTCATAAACCATACATATTGGAATCATATATCATTGAGATCTTTATTCTCTCTTTCTATCATCCTTTCATTTTTCTACATCCCTTTTTTTTCATA